GGTAGAGAGGACGAAGGGTAAGTCGTCGGGCTCATGCCCCGAAGAAGCGGGTTCGACTCCCGCCTCTATAGTTTTGGGTAAAAGGAAAAGGAGAGAGGGGGAAAACTAAGATGGATTAAACTGGACGGGAAGTTCGAAAGAGCGAAGAAGAGGCTTTAAACTCGTTTTTCAATGCGGAGACGTAATGAAGAGAACTGAAAAATGAATCATCTTAGTATCAGAGGGAGGCAGAGAAATCAAACGAGATTCCGTAAGTAGCAGGGAGCGAAAGCGGAGGAGTCCCAGAGAGTGAGTAAACAACGGAAGAAAGGAGTTCACATATCTAAGACTAAATGTTAATCCATACTGAAAGCGCGAGTACTGTGAAGGAAAGTTGAAAGAGACTTGAAAAGATCTGGAATCCTGTCTTTTAAAGCAGCTGTAAAACAGTGTACCTTTTGTATAATGGGTTTATGAGATATTGTTTGGCAAATTTAAGTAAAAAGGATAAAAATGTAGGTGAAGAGAAGTCGAGAGGGCTCTTTAGTCAAATTTCCCGAAACCAAGTGATCTAACCATGGGCAGTTTAATGAACGAACCGGTGGTTGTAGCAAAAACCTCGGATGACCTGTGGTTAGGGGTGAAAGACCAATCGGACTTGGAGATAGCTGGTTTTCTGCGAAAACTATTGAAGTAGTGCGTCTACATAGGGGTCAAAAGATTAAAATAGTATTTACACAGATGACGTCCTATTAAAATTTTAGGGTAAAGATTTATCGCTTTAAGGGGGATAGACTTTAAAGATAAAATTCGAAGTAGACAGACAGACAAGGGGCAAATAGGTTCTTTGTTAAAAGGGGGGAGCCCAAATTAGAAGTTAAAGTCACAGATTCAATAATTAAGTGTAAAAGGAGTATGGGATTTAGACAATGAAGAGGTAGGCTTGGAACCAGCCATCTTTGAAAGAATGCGTAGTAGTTCATTCAAGAACTCTTTTTCCCCAAAAATTATGGTGGCTAAAAATTGAACTGAAACTCTAGGGGCAGTAAGAAGTTTGCTTGGTAGTAGAACAGACTGTTGAGTGGTGGTGAGAACCCAAGAATCAGAAGCGAAAATGTGAACATGAGTAAAAAAATTGTTGCTTCATCTCCCCTGGTTTCCAAACCAAAAGTATCTGAGCGAAGAGGTTTGGGTGAAACAGTCTCTAAGGAGGGTGTCGATGAGGGATGGTAATAAACGCACAATGTGCCAGGAAATAATTAAAACAAAAGACTACTGTCGCAAACTAACACAAGTGGGAGATAGTGAGGGGGAAGTTTTTTTAAGGAACTCGGCCAGTTATAAGCTTTTATGAGAAGTTAAAACACAAGGCCTCGACTGTTTACCAAAAACATAGCTCTTTGCTAATATGAAGGTAGAAGTATGAAGGGTGAGACCTGCCCAATGGTTATATCTTAAAAGGTTAGTAGGGCTAACTTAATAAAGATAATTAAATGGCCGCGGTAACACTAACCGTGAAAATGTAGCGTAATCAATAGTCAATTAATTGTTGGCCGGTATGAATGGTGTCACGAGGGTCTCACTGTCTTAAGGAAATCTCCAGTGAAATTGAATTTGTAGTGAAGATGCTACATCCAAATTGTTAGACGAGAAGACCCCATGGAACTTTACTGGAAACTTATGTGGCTGACTTAAATAGTTTTAAAAGGTGGTGCGGATTAATTAGGGTTAAAAAGTTCACTTTTTTATTTGAAGAAAGGCAACTCAAAAACTTATATCTTTGGGATTTGATAAGTGGGACAGTTTGGTTGGGGCGATCGCCTTTAAAAAAGTAACGAAGGCGGGCTTAAGATATATATTTGGTTATGTCTGACTGCCAGGGGGAAACCTAGAGCAGACACTTATCTTTGGATGGTGGGTTTAAGTGACCCGTTAATTTAGGGTGAAATAGTTAACGATAAACAAATAAAAGTTACCCTGGGGATAACAGCGTAATAACGTCAGAGAGTTTTCATCGACGACGATGTTTGCGACCTCGATGTTGAATTGTGGCATCCTGGGGTGCAGTCGCTCCCAAGGGTTGGTCTGTTCGTCCATTAAAGCCGTACATGATTTGAGTTAAAAGCGTCGTAAGACAGCTTGGTTTCTATCTACAATTTGAAAAAACATTAATATAACTCTTTTCTAGTACGAAAGGATCGAAAAATGAGTGGTTCTCTTATTTTTATAAGTTACAATCAATGGATTGACTCGGATACTTTTTAAAGGGGGTTTTGGTTAATTACTGATTGCTTCTAAAGTATGAAAATTATATTAAGTTGTTTGAAGTTCGGAAGAAGAATTGTTAAGGGTTAGCTTGATCGGGATGGCTGTTTGTATTTTTAAAGTGTGGGGCAGAGAGGTCTGGTTATATTGTTCCTAGTTTATGAGAATTGTGGGAGACAGAGATTTAGGGTGTATACTTGTATTTTATTTCTTTTAGTGGTGGGCGCCCTGGCGGCCGGTGTTGGAGGAAGAAAATTAGGAGAAAAAGGGGCTGGAATTTTAACTTCAAGCTGTTTGATTATAAGTTTATCTTGGTCTGTTTTGATATTTTATGAAATAATTTTAAGTTTTTCTACGACACATATAAAATTATGAAGGTGATTAGATTCTGATCTATTGACTGTTTATTTTGGCCTACAATTCGATGGTTTGGTTGCGATCATGTTGCTTGTTATTACAACAATCTCTACTTTAGTTCATATCTTTTCTACGGCATATATGCTTGGGGACCCTCATATTCCTCGCTTTATGTCTTATTTATCTTTTTTTACATTTTTGATGGTTGTATTGGTTAGTAGTGACAATTACTTACAGTTGTTTATTGGTTGGGAGGGGGTTGGTCTATGCTCTTATCTTTTAATAAATTTTTGATTAACTAGAGTTGAAGCAAATAAAGCGGCCATAAAAGCTATGTTAGTTAATCGAGTGGGAGATATAGGGTTGATTTTGGCTATGTTTGGTCTTTTGGATCGTTTTGGGTCTTTAGAGTTTTCTTCTCTTTTTAATGTGGTTATTGTTTCTGCTCCATCAAGTGATATTACTTTAATTTGTTTGTTATTGTTTATAGGGGCGGTCGGAAAGTCTGCACAGTTGGGGCTGCACACTTGATTGCCGGATGCTATGGAGGGTAAATGTTGGGCCATTTTGTTTAAGTAATTAATTAAAACTTTTGAGTCACTGTATGCTGGGAGGACTTTGAATAGTTGAAAGGCGAGGAATCTTTAGGGGGTTTTGTCTTTTGCTTAGTCTTTAGACTTAAAATAGGAAGTTTATCCGCAGGTAACAAAATTCGAGGTTAGTAATTAGATTTAATAGATTGGTTTATTAAGTTTAAGAGTTTTAATCGAAATTATCTAAAGATTAGTCTTTAGACTTAGAATGTCTTGATTATTGGAACCTCCGAGACTTTTTGTGATTTTATTTTATAAATTAAAGTAAGCTTCTGGTTTAAAGTGTTCGTGGAAATAATTCATTTACTTTTAAAAATATTAATGGTCGTAGTTCCATTGCTTATCACAGTAGCTTATTTAACTTTAGCCGAACGAAAGGTTTTAGGATATATGCAGGCCAGAAAAGGGCCAAATGTAGTGGGGGTTAGTGGGTTGGCCCAGCCTTTTGCAGATGGTCTAAAACTATTTACTAAAGAGATGGTGGTTCCGCATCAAACCAATTTGTTTATTTATATAGTGGCGCCGGTGCTTTCCTTTACCTTGGCATTAATTGTTTGAGGGGTGGTGCCTTATGAGAGAGGGGCTTTAATAAGTGATTTAAAAATAGGGGTTTTGTATATTTTGGCTGTTTCTTCGATAAGTGTCTATGCGATATTAATGTCTGGGTGGGCGAGTAATTCTAAATATGCTTTTTTGGGGGCGATTCGGGCAGCTGCTCAAATGATTAGTTATGAAGTTTCGATTGGGCTGATCATCATTTCGGTTCTATTGTGTGTTGGCTCTTTGAGTGTTACTGAAATTGTTTTAGCGCAAAATAGTGGTGTTTGGTTTTTTTTTCCGTTATTTCCTGTTACAATAATGTTTTTTGTTTCAGCTTTGGCGGAGACAAATCGAGCTCCTTTTGATTTAACAGAAGGAGAGTCGGAGCTTGTGTCGGGGTATAACGTAGAGTATGCTTCGATGTCTTTTGCCCTATTTTTTCTTGCCGAATATGCTCATATTATATTAATGAGTTGTTTAACAATTATCTTTTTTGGGGGGGGGTGACTTTCTCCGGTAAAATATTTAAAAGGTGGGGCCGGGTGGTTTGGTCTAAAAGTTGTTTTAATCATTTTCCTTTTTATTTGGGTAAGGGCCTCTTTTCCTCGTATTCGATACGATCAGCTTATGTCTTTGTTATGAAAGGCGTATCTACCGCTAAGTTTGGGGGTTGTGACTTTTGTGGCTAGTGTTCTTTTTGGATTTAATGGCCCGCCTCCGATCTAAGATATTTTGTAATTTGTTGTTTGAGATCTTTAATTGGTTTAAGTATGAGGGTTAATTTTTTGATCGACTTGTCTAGTTTGGGAGTTTAATTCTGGGGGGGGGGGGTTCTAATGCCATTGCGTAAAGAGAATCCGCTTTTATCTCCGGTGAATGGTCTTCTGGTGGATTTGCCGTCTCCTTCAAATATAAGTTATTTGTGAAACTTTGGTTCTTTGTTAGGACTGTGCTTAGCTATGCAAATCGTAACGGGGTGCTTTTTGTCCATGCATTATTGTGCAGAGGTCGGCTTGGCTTTTGCATCGGTGGGACATATTATGCGCGATGTAAACTATGGGTTTTTATTAAGATATTTTCATGCTAATGGGGCTTCTCTGTTTTTTTTATGTCTTTATTTTCATATTGGGAGAAGTTTGTATTATGGGGGTTATTTGAAAGGTCCGGTTTGGCGAGTTGGCATTGTAATATTTCTTTTGACGATGGCGACGGCTTTTCTGGGCTATGTGCTACCTTGAGGTCAAATGTCTTTCTGGGGGGCGACGGTTATTACAAATCTATTGTCCGCAATACCCTATGTGGGGACAGATGTTGTGCAATGAGTTTGAGGGGGTTTTAGTGTCTCTGGGGCCACGCTCACTAGATTTTTTAGTCTGCACTTTCTTTTCCCCTTTATTTTAGCAATTTTAGTTGTGGTTCATTTAATATTTTTACATATAGAGGGATCCAATAGTCCTGTGGGGTCGAAGACTCCTGTGGACGATGTGGTATTTCATGTTTATTATACATCTAAAGACTGATATGGAATAGTGGTTACGCTTATGTTATTGAGTATAGTTGTGTATTTAATGCCTAATTTATTGGGCGATCCAGAAAATTTTATTCAAGCTAACTCATTAGTAACCCCAGTGCACATTCAGCCTGAGTGATACTTTTTATTTGCTTATGCAATTTTGCGCTCAATACCGAATAAATTCGGGGGGGTTGTGTCTATGTTTTTAAGTATATTAATTTTATTTTTTTTCCCACTACTACACCGGAGTTGATTAAGGGGGTTGCCCTTTCGTCCATTTGGACGTATGGCTTTTTGATCTTTTGTTGTGAATTTTGTTCTTCTTACCTGAATCGGGTCTTTGGTCGTAGAAGAGCCTTTTATAATAATAGGGCAGCTGGTTGCGCTATACTATTTTTTCTACTTTCTTATATTAATTCCTTTGTTGGGGGAAGTGGAAAATAATCTTTTATTTAAACAAAGGAAAAAATGTGACTTGTAGAGAATTGCAAATCAGTTATTATTTGGATGAGGACAGGGGGAGGTGGAACGGGGGGGGGGGAGCCTCCTCCTGCCTATCCTCAAGAGGAGGTGGAGCTAATTGCGCGCCCCACGGGGGGTTTTGCTGTTGGCAGATGTTGCAGTGAAATTAGAAGGCTCTGTTTAGCAAAGAAGTATTAGTTAATGTGATTAAACCACGAGCTCCTGTTACTAAGCCTTTTCATATTAGCCCTGGTGATTATTAGTATAAATAATTTTATTTTAAAATTATCAATTTTAATATTATTAATTATAAGTGAGGGGGGGGGCCTTTCTTTTTTATTTAATTTTTTTTTTGAATTATCTGGGGGGGGGTTGTTGATTGAAAATGGTTGGACAGAAACCACTAAATTAATTATTGTTTTAGGCTCTGTTGCTGTTTTATTGATGGTGGACATGGAGAGGCTAATTTTTCCAAAATTTTTTGGGGGACGAGTTTATGGAACTTTTTTTCAAACGAATGCGCATTTACCCCTTTTAAATCTAATGGTGGCATTAGGGGGTCTTTGTTTAGTTTCTTCAAGTAATTGACTTTCTGTTTATTTAGCAATTGAATTGTCTACTCTTTCCCTTTTTATTTTGGTTGCTCAAAAAGGGGGGTCTGGGCAAAGTGCTGAGGCCGGTTTGAAATATTTTGTATTAGGGGCACTTTCCTCTGGTCTATTTTTATTTGGGTGTGCTTTATTGTGTGGGTTTACGGGAGGGACTCATATTTCATATATAAATTTAGTATTAAATCCGGGGTTGGGCTTTTCTGAGCTTCGAATCCCAATTGGCAGTTTGTTAATTGTGGTGTCTCTTTTATTTAAGTTGTCCGCTGCTCCTTTTCATATGTGGGCGCCGGATGTTTATGATGGAGCTCCGACAACGACGACGGCTTTATTGGCCACTGTTCCTAAAGTTGGCTACTTTTCAATTTTGGTTTCAATTGGGTCGGCGGTTAATATTTTGTTAGTTGGGGCTCTTTTTTCGATGGTTGTGGGGGCTATTGGTGCCTTAAACCAAACCAAAGTCAAACGGTTGTTGGCTTACAGTGGGGTGGGGCATATGGGGTTTGTGCTTTGGGGAATAGAGGTTGGGTCATTTGAGAGTATTCAAGCTAGTTTAATTTATGTGGTTTTATATGTAGTAATGTCTATTTGTGTTTTTGCGATAATATTAACTTTAGGCGCCGCCAAAAATTTGATTGTAGAGTTTAGTGGGCTTTCCAGGAGATTATCTGTTTTAGCCTTAACTTTGGCTTTGACTTTTCTTTCGATCGCGGGGATTCCTCCTTTAGTGGGGTTTTGGGGCAAATGGCTGGTTTTATTGTCTGGGGTGGTATATCAATATTATTTAGTCTTTCTTTTGGCTGTGATGTGTTCCGTTGTGGCTGGTGTTTATTATGTTAGAATAGTCAAAATTATCTATTTTCAAGCCAGTTTTTCTCTTTTGATAAGCTCAAAGGTGTTAAGGAAAGAAAACTGAATTAATTTAAGAAAGGCTTTGTTAATCGGTGCTGGTTTGTATGTTATTGGGTTTACAATGTTGTCTCCGAATTTATGGCTGCAATTAGCCCATTGGGCTGTGGGGGGGTTATTTTAAAATAATTAAATCTGCTTGGGGCGGTCTTTTATATACTAGCATTTGGAGTTGTTGGTTCTGGAATTATGGTGATATCCGCGCTCAATCCTATCCATTCGATTTTTTGGTTAATTGTTGTTTTTATCGGTTCTGCGGTTTTTTTTCTTTGATTGGGTATATCCTTTGTTGCTTTAATGTTTTTGATAATCTATGTGGGGGCGATTGCTATTTTATTTTTGTTTGTAATTATGTTATTGAATTTAACAGACTTTCCCCCCGCCTTTCGATTAGGGGGGGAGGCAGACATGACAAATTACATTCCTATTGGGTTGGTTATTGGAACATTTTTTTTTTCAGAAGTTGCTTCGAGTTGATTAATTATAGGTGGCCCTTATACCCCCCAGGGGTTTTTTGGGGCTGAAATAGGAGGTGCTTGAGATTTGGCCATTCCCTGGTTTTTAATGAAGTATCAAAACATGGAGGCGCTCGGGCGAATTTTGTATATAGCTTGTTATTATTTATTTATTTTAGCTAGTTTTATACTTTTAGTGGCCATGGTGGGGGCGATCGTGTTAACTCAAGAAATTGGGTCAGAAGTAGGACCCGTGGTCAAAAGACAAGATATTTTTTTTCAAACTAGTCGGTAAGAACTGAGGCAAAAGAATTTTATCTAAAGACTTAGCCGAGCTTTGTTTGGGGTTGATTTTAAATATTAATGAGCGGTGCTTATTTTGATCAATTTAAAATAGTGGCTCTGATCGCCTTGACTAATTCATCAATGATGATGATCTTAGTAGTGGTTGTGGTTTTATTATTATTCAAGGGGGTTCAATTAATCCCGAAAAGGTGGCAGTCTTTGATTGAGTTAATCTATGAGCACTTTCATGGTGTCGTGAAAGATAATTTAGGATCTGAGGGGCTAAGGTATTTTCCTTTAATTGTTTCTCTCTTTTTTTTTATAGTGTTTTTGAATGTGTTGGGCTTATTCCCTTATGTTTTTACCCCAACTGTTCATATTGTAGTCACATTGGGTTTGTCCTTTTCAATAATCATAGGTGTGACTCTAGCTGGGTTTTGGAGGTTTAAGGGGGATTTTTTTAGTGTTTTTATGCCAAGTGGCGCTCCTTTGGGCTTAGCCCCTCTTTTGGTATTAATAGAAACAGTAAGTTTTATCTCCAGGGCTATTTCATTAGGAGTCCGTTTGGCTGCTAATTTATCGGCGGGCCATTTGTTATTTGCTATTTTAGCCGGGTTTGGGTTTAATATGTTAGTTGCAAGTGGGCCTGTGGGGGTTTTCCCCCTATTAATAATGGTTTTTATAACATTATTAGAGGTAGCCGTTGCAGTTATCCAGGCTTATGTCTTTTGTTTATTAGCCACTATTTATTTGGCGGATACAATTGTATTACATTAGCGGGAAAGGCCGGAGGGATTTTCTGGCTTAAGTTCCAAGAAGGGTTGGGGCTAAGGTATTGCTGTGGGGGAAGAAGGTCTGGTTTATAAAATGTTTTATAAAATATTTTATAAAAATATTTTGAGAAATAAATAAGAAGAAGAAGTGAATAGTGTTTGGTTTAAATAATGGGCTAAGTCTAATTTTTTTTTTGCTTTTTATGGGGGGAATTAATGTGATGAAGGTTTCGAGAGAGGATGGTGTTAAATTAAAAAAAGTTGCGCTTGAGTGATCTTTGGCGATTTTAATAAGTGTTTTGGTTTTGTGGGGGGCCTTTGATTTAGAGGGGCAATTTCAAATTATAAACCGAATAGAATGGATTGTTTCTCCGGCCTTAAATTTTCAATGGGGTCCGGGGGTTTTTGCTTTAGATGGGGTTTCTTTGTTTTTTTTTGTTTTAACTGCGTTATTGATACCCATTTGTATCTTAATAAGTTGAAAGTCCATTAAGCACCTATTTAAAGAATTTTTGTTGTGTCTATTGTTTTTAGAAGCTTTATTAGTTGGAGTGTTTTTAGTGCTTGACCTGCTTTTATTCTATCTTTTATTTGAGGGCATATTGATCCCTATGTTTCTTTTGATTGGTGTTTGAGGCTCCAGAGAAGAAAAGGTTCGTGCTTCTTATTATTTTTTTTTTTATACTTTCGCGGGGTCGGTGTTTATGCTTTTGGGCCTCTTTCAAATATATAGTGTTACAGGAACAACTGATTATCAGATATTATTAAATATAAAATTACCTGTTACTACTCAAAAATGGGTGTTGGCTGGGATTTTTCTTAGTTTAGCGGTTAAAATTCCTCAAATACCATTTCATATTTGATTGCCCCAAGCGCATGTGGAGGCCCCTGTTTCTGGTTCGGTAATATTGGCGGGGATATTATTAAAGTTAGGCGGCTATGGGTTTTTAAGATTTTCTTGGCCGATTTTGCCCGCGGCCTCCGAGTATTTTGCCCCCCTAATTATTATGTTGGGTGTGGTGGCTATTATTTATGGGGGTTTGCTGACCTGTCGGCAAGTGGACTTTAAACGGCTTATTGCTTATTCTTCGGTGGCACACATGGGGCTGGTCCCTTTAGGTTTATTTACTCATACAATTGAGGGGTTGGTGGCGGCCGTTTTTATGATGTTGGCGCATGGTTTTGTTAGCTCGGCCCTTTTTATTGCGATTACTTATTTATATGAACGTCATCACACTCGTCTTATTAAGTATTATCGTGGGGTGACTCTTACAATGCCTGTTTTTGTTTGTATAATGATGGTTTTATCATTAAGTAACATGGGGATTCCTTTAAGCTGTAATTTTGTTGGAGAGTTTTTTTCGTTGTTAGCTGCTGTTGAATATAATTTTGGGCTTGGGGTGTTAGCCACTTCGGGTATGGTTTGGTCCGCGGCGTATTCTCTCTATTTATATAATCGAATTAGTTTTGGGGCGGCCTCTAATTACCTCCTTTTTATTAGAGACTTAAACAGGTGTGAGTTATTGGCTATCTCCCCTTTGCTAATAGCGATTTTTATTTTTGGAATATTTCCTTTTATAATTATAGACCCTGTAAAGAATGGGGTAATCTTTAGTCCGGGGGGGGGTTAGTATATTTATTAAGCTTAAAATTAGCCCTGGTTTGGTTATTTGAGATTCGAAAGTCCTTTGGTTTTGGGGAAGAGAAAAAAACAAGTGACCTCCTTGATACATGCTAGTATCTAATGAAGAGCTTTCAGACTCAGCTAGATGAAAGGATCTGCTTTTATTCAGGTGTGACTGGGCCTATGATAGTGTGCGAACAGGTGAGGGAACCCGGAGGCCAAGTTTGGCTGGGCCGGAGTCGTATTAGGTAGAAGGGGGTGTAATGGACCACCTTGCCTATGATGCGGAGCTTTAGTTTGGAGCCACATTTTCACTGAGACAAGGGGAAAGCTCAAATGGGGAATTGGCCCCGGAGGCAGCAGTAAAGAATTTTGTGCAATATATGAAGGTAAGACACAGAGAGGGCACCTTGCCTAGTCCGTCAAATTAAGTGCCAGCAGACGCGGTGAAACTTAAGGGCTAGTTTTGTGGGCAAAAGCGTAAAGGGTGTGATAGGCCGTTTTAATTAAAAAGGGTTTTATAATTTAAGAAGGTAAATGGAATTTTTTTGTAGCGGTGGAATGTGTAAATAGAAAAAAGAACTTTAGACGTGAAGACTATTTATTTTTGAGATTATAGTGTGATGGCTAAAACACGAGAGTATGGGGAGCAAACAGGATTAGGGACCCTGGTAGTCTATACTGTAAATAATGAAAAAGATGTGAAGCAATCCTAAAAAGTCAGAAATTTTCCGCTTGAGTAGTACGACCGCAAGGTTAAAATTCAAAAAACTTGGCTGTTCACTGTTTTAATTAGAGGAGCGTGTCGTTTAATTCGATAGTCCGCGAGAGACCTTACCCAAACTTGAATCCTTCATTGACAGGTATTGCATGGCCGTCGTCAATTTGTGTATTAAACATAAAACAGATTTAACCCAGTGGTTTGTCACTTGGATGAAGTCAGGTCTTATTGTCCTAATGTTTGGGGATTAGATGCGCTACATTTTTTTATACAATAGGAAACTTTGAGTGTGAAACCTGAAAATAAGAGTTCGGAAAGTGCCTGGAAGATAACGGAAAGTTGTATTTAATAGTAATTGAAAAGTAGAGCGTTTCAATGAAATTTTTTCAGTGTTAGTACAAATTGCCCGTCGCCTTTGCTTAGACAGGTTGGTTGATTGCCCCTCAAGAGGGTTTCTAATACCTCCGAGGCAGAGTAAGTCGTAACATAGTGAGGGTGAGGGAACTGGCCCTTGGAACAGGTCCGTCAGGCCTGGGGTTAAAAAATAATAAAACAATGCAACTTGTTGAGGTGCTAAATTTATTCGGGAACATGGATTTTATAGTGGAGGAATGGCCCTTGAAACAGGTCCGTCAGGCCTGGGGGCAAAAAAGAATACAACGATGCGACTTATTGAGACACTAAATCTATTCGGGAACATGGACTTTATTGGGGAAGAATGAGAAAGATGTTTAGGGGCAATTTACATGCTCGATAAGGCGGGGGTAATGAACGCTCATCAGTGGTTTTTTGGTCGAATGCCGCATTCGGTTATGGCGTTGAATCTCTGATGAAACCCTTGTCCTTCATATTTTTTTTTTAATGAAATCCCTCGTGAATTAGAGGGTTTAAATATTTTTGGGGGTCCTGCGGGCAAACGTTTCGCCCAGGAAGCCCTACAGCATTTTGCTTTTGCGTTTGGGGAATATACATCGATAGAATCTATTGGGAGTTTTTTTTCAACGTCTGAGGGATCAAGCTCCCATTATCCATTGTCGAGTATTTCTTCAGGGCGTTTGGGGTCAATGTCTGAAAGTGTCTCTTCCGGGGCTCGGGGGTCAATGTTCCAAGGTTCTGCACAAAGTTTTGGGTCAGTGGCGGGGGAACTATCACATCAAGGTTCTCTGCATAGTTTTAACTCAATGTGTGGGGAGGCTCTCGGGGCTCGGGGGTCAATGTTCCAAGGTTCTGCACAAAGTTTTGGGTCAGTGGCGGGGGAACTATCACATCAAGGTTCTCTGCATAGTTTTAACTCAATGTGTGGGGAGGCTCTTTATCAGCCAGGAGAAATGACTCAGTCTCTTTTGCCTGAAGCGTCCTGCTCACGGATATCGCAAATTTCGTTGAGAGAACACACACCGGAATTTTCACGGGGTATGCCCCGTGTGGGTGCAATTGAACCTATTGATAAGACGGACCTAGAAAAGACTTCTTTACTTATAAGCAAGTACTGTGGGGCGGTTTAGTTTTTGGTTTTTAGAAGATTGGTGCTTTTGAAAGGGGGGGGAATTAGACTTTGTTGGGTTATATGTTTTTATTGTGGCGTAAGCCAGAGATGATATTTGAAATGGGGGAAATTTATTTGACTTTAAGATGGGGGCTGCCTAAGAATTTGTTTGGTTTTATGTCTTTTATATCATTTAGTTGAGCAGTCCCGGCTGGCAAGCCCCTCCTTTTTTTGGAATTTGTTTAGGGGTGCGAACTGTTTTATGTCATCCATATCATTTGGTTGAGCCTTCTCCTTGGCCCTGTCTCGGGGCGGGGGGGGCTTTTTTTATAACTGTGGGCAGTGTTATGTATTTTCATTATGGCTTAGTTCAAATTATGTATTTGGGAGTTTTGGTCGTTGTGATAATTATGTTTGTTTGATGACAAGATGTTATTAGAGAGTCGACTTTTCAAGGGTTTCATTCCTTAGTAGTTAAACAGGGGATAAAATATGGAATGCTTTTATTTATACTTTCGGAAGTTCTTTTTTTTTTTTCTTTTTTTTGAGCTTTTTTTCATAGTAGTCTGGCACCAGCTGTTGAGTTGGGTGTGGTTTGACCTCCTCAAGGGGTTAATCCTTTAAACTCTTTTTCAGTTCCTTTGTTAAATACTGCTGTTTTATTAAGTTCTGGGGCGACTGTCACTTGGGCTCATCATGCTATAATTAGTGGAAAGAGAGAAGAAGCAATTCTGGGTTTGTCTTTAACTGTTTTTTTGGGTGTTTTATTCACTGGGTTACAAGGAATTGAGTATTATGAGGCTCCTTTCACTATTTCGGATTCGGTTTATGGGTCTACTTTTTTTATGGCAACTGGATTTCATGGTTTTCATGTTCTAATTGGGACTACCTTTTTAATTATTTGTTTGGTAAGATTAAAGTTGAATCAATTTACAAGTCGCCAACATGTTGGGTTTGAGGCGGCGAGTTGGTATTGGCATTTTGTGGATGTGGTGTGATTATTTTTATATCTTTGTGTTTATTGATGGGGTTCATAGTTATTTTTATATTTTTGTGTTTATTGAAGGGGCTATTATAAAAAAATTAAGAGCAAATGTTAAATAATTTTTTTTATATCGTAAATGTATGTGGAAAGAAAGACATACCGGAGTCTTGGCACTTGGGTTTCCAAGAGGCGGCCGCTCCGGTGATGGAGGAAATAGTTTTTTTTCATGATCAGATTATGTTTTTATTGGTTATTATTGTGATAGTCGTGTTGTGGTTGCTTGTTGAGGCTTTAAATGGTAAGTATTATGACAGAGATTTGATTGACGGAACTTTATTAGAAATTGTTTGAACTTTAATCCCAGCTGTAATATTGGTTTTTATTGCTTCTCCTTCTTTAAAACTATTGTATTTGATGGATGAGGTTGTGAGTCCTGCTTTAACAATTAAAGCAATTGGACATCAATGGTATTGGTCTTATGAATATTCCGATTATCAGGAAGAAACGTTAGAATTTGATTCTTATATGGTTCCGACATCGGATTTAAATAGTGGCGACTTTAGGTTATTAGAAGTGGATAATAGATTGGTGGTTCCTATAAACACACATGTGAGAATCTTAGTGACTGGCGCGGATGTTTTACATTCTTTTGCTGTCCCTGCCTTGGGGATAAAAACAGATGCGGTTCCGGGTCGGCTAAATCAAGCCGGAATTTTTATTAAAAGACCAGGGACGTTCTACGGTCAATGTTCAGAGATTTGTGGGGCGAATCATTCTTTTATGCCGATTGTAATTGAGGCGGTTTCGCTAGACCGATATATCAATTGAATGTTGTCTTTGTCTAATGAATAGGCGCTTTTTTTAATTTTTAGATAAAGTAAATAGTGTACTATAAGTATATAATTGTTATTGTAATATTATTATTATTAGGGGGTTGGGGAGTGGTTTTAAACAGAGGGCATTTTATAATAATGATAATTTCTATTGAATTAATTTTATTAGCGGCTTTTTTTTTGTTTTTAATTAATTCTATTGAAATAGATCTTTTAATAGAACAAGTTTTTACAATTATGGGTTTAACAATCGCGGCGGCAGAGTCTGCTATCGGGTTGGCCATTATGGTTGCATATTATCGAATAAGAGGAACAATAATTTTAAAATCTTTTAGTTCACTTCGGGGTTAAAAAATAATTATTTATGCAATATATGAGATACGGTGCATTCGGAGTTTTATAGCCTTTTCTTTTTATTGGTTTTTAGTGTAGTTCTTTCTGTGCTTTTTTCTGGTGCTTCTTATTTTTTAGGGGTAAAACAACCGGATCGAGAGAAAGTTTCGGCTTATGAATGTGGGTTTGAGCCTTTTGGAATACCAGGCCGCCCTTTTTCAGTTCGATTTTTTTTAGTCGGCATTTTGTTTTTAATTTTTGACTTAGAAATCTCTTTTCTTTTCCCTTGGTGTGTTCTCTTTAATCAAATTTCTCCTTTTGGTTTTTGAATTATGGTAGGGTTTTTGGGGGTTTTAACCTTGGGTTTAATATATGAGTGGATTAAAGGTGGGCTGGAGTGGGAATAGGGAAAAGTTTCCAGATTTAAAAGTAAATAAGTTGTAAAGTAGAAGAGAAAGTCCTGTCTGTTATGTGAATAATCGTATATCGAAAAGTTTTTATACCAACTCCGGTGTCTGCCTTAATTCATGCGGCGACCATGGTGACGGCAGGTGTTTTTTTATTAATTAGATCTTCTCCTTTTTTTGAACAAGCTCCACTTGCTTTAATGATCGTAACAATTGTTGGGTCTCTAACGGTGCTTTTTGCCGCTACTGTTGGGGTAATCCAAAATGATCTAAAAAAAGTTATTGCTTACTCGACTTGTAGTCAATTGGGATATATGGTGGTGGCTTGTGGGCTTTCTCATTATTCGATAAGCCTATTTCATTTAATGAACCATGCTTTTTTTAAAGCTTTATTATTTTTAAGTGCGGGGTCTGTCATCCATGCTTTGTCTGACGAGCAGGATATAAGGAAGATGGGGGGGCTGATTAAGTTAATTCCTCTTACTTATATTATGGTTGTTGTTGGCTCTTTATCTTTAATGGGGTTTCCTTATTTAACAGGGTTTTATTCTAAAGATTTAATTTTAGAATTGGCCTTTGAACAATATTATTTAACTTTTGCTTATTGATTGGGGGGTTTTTCGGCTTTACTTACCACTCTTTATTCGATTCGATTGGTTTATTTAACTTTTTTATCTAATACCAATTCTAGAAAAGCGATTTTTAGACGTGTCCATGAGGGTTCTTGGAATTTAGTTTTGCCTTTAATAATATTAGCTTTGGGGAGTCTTTTTGTGGGCTATTTGACTAAAGAGGTGGTTTGGTCTTTTCAAATAACATTCCCCCCAATTGTTCCTGTTTTTATTAAGTTGTTGCCGGTCTTTCTTAGTTTGGGGGGGGCGGCATTAGTTATTGTTCTTTATTTTTATTCAATCCATTTATTTAAGGTGCCTTCTTTTATAGGCCGAATGGGCTACACTTTTTTATACTCTGCTTGGCAGTTTAACTATGTTCTTAACTATTTTTTGGCGAAGAGGGTGTGGAGGGGGGGCCACCAGATTTCGTATCGGACTATTGACAAAGGAACATTAGAGTTGGTGGGCCCAAAAGGGGTGTCTAATTTTTTGATTGGGTTAACTCGAGGCCTTAGTAATTTACAAGCTGGTCAAGTTTTTAATTATGCCTTAGTTATATTAATTGGTGTTGCTATGTTTATTTGGGGGGTTGTTTAGTCTTTTTTTTTGAAAATTATCTTCTGATTGAGGGGGTTAGGTTAAAGTAGACCGTTAGCCTTCAAAGCTAAAAATGTGGGTGCAAGTCCCGCACTCCCTGACTCAATTGGTTTGGATTATATTTTAGTTAAAATGCCACAATTAGACACAACCATGTTTTTAACTCAATATCGATGAACTTTACTTGTTTTATTTTTATTATTTTTTCTATTGGTGTTTTTTGTTTTACCTACGATTAAAATGAATTGGTTAATAAGAAAGTCGGCCATAAAAAGTGGGGCCAATTTAGGGGACTGTTTGGGGCTAACTAAAGAAGTGGTTTGTTTTTGTAGATGAAAAGTTTATATGTAGTTCGTTGGGGGTTTTCTACTAATCATAAAGATATTGGTACGTTATATTTAGTCTTTGGGATTGGGGCAGGCATGATTGGCACGGCCTTCAGTATGTTAATAAGATTAGAGCTCTCGGCTCCGGGGGCTATGCTAGGAGACGATCATCTTTATAATGTAATTGTTACGGCACATGCTTTTATTATGATTTTTTTTTTGGTTATGCCAGTGATGATAGGGGGGTTTGGAAATTGGTTGGTTCCACTATATATTGGTGCTCCCGACATGGCCTTCCCCCGGCTTAATAATATTAGTTTTTGGTTGTTGCCTCCTGCTCTAATATTATTATTAGGCTCCGCTTTTGTTGAACAAGGAGTTGGTACCGGGTGGACGGTGTATCCTCCTCTATCGAGCATCCAGGCTCACTCTGGGGGGGCGGTGGACATGGCTATTTTTAGCCTTCACTTAGCTGGGGTGTCTTCGATTTTGGGTGCAATGAATTTTATAACAACTATATTGAATATGCGGGCCCCTGGGATGACATTAAATAAAATGCCATTGTTTGTGTGGTCTATCTTGATTACTGCTTTTTTATTATTACTATCTTTGCCAGTACTAGCGGGGGCGATAACCATGCTTTTAACGGATAGAAATTTTAATACCACTTTTTTTGATCCCGCCGGAGGGGGAGACCCAATTTTATTTCAGCATTTGTTTTGGTTTTTTGGGCATCCAGAGGTTTATATTTTAATATTGCCTGGTTTTGGAATGATTTCTCAAATAATACCAACTTTTGTCGCCAAGAAGCAGATTTTTGGATATTTAGGAATGGTTTATGCAATGCTCTCAATTGGAATATTGGGTTTTATTGTGTGGGCGCATCATATGTTTACGGTTGGGATGGATGTGGACACAAGAGCATATTTTACTGCCGCAACTATGATTATTGCTGTGCCAACTGGAATAAAAGTGTTTAGTTGGTTGGCCACTATTTTTGGGGGGACTTTGAGATTAGACACTCCTATGCTTTGGGCAATGGGGTTTGTTTTTTTGTTTACATTGGGTGGTTTAACTGGGGTTGTATTGGCCAATAGTTCTTTGGATGTTGTTTTGCATGACACATACTATGTTGTAGCCCATTTTCATTATGTGCTTTCTATGGGGGCGGTGTTTGCTATTTTTGGTGGCTTTTATTATTGAGTGGGTAAAATAACGGGGTATTGTTATAATGAGCTATATGGCAAAGCCCATTTTTGGTTAATGTTTATCGGTGTTAATTTGACCTTTTTCCCTCAACACTTTTTGGGCTTGACAGGTTTTCCGAGACGATACTCTGATTTTGCAGATTGTTTTGCTGGTTGAAATTTGGTTAGCTCTTTAGGCTCTACTATTTCAATAGTAGGAGTTGTTTTTTTTATATATATTATTTATGATATATATGTTTGAGAAGAGGAGTTTATTGATTGAATGGAAGACCAGGGGGAAAGTTGGGCTTCTTTAGAGTGGGCTCACGTTTCTCCTCCTTTATTTCACACTTATGAGGAGTTGCCTTTTGTATGGGAGACTATAAAAGGGGAGGAGTTTTTAAAGAATAGGCATAATTAAATTTTGAGGTGTTAAACAACTGATTAGTTTTATGAATGAATTAGGACGGGCGTTAGTAATTGACGGAATATTTGTTTGTGCTGGGGGTAACGATTACTAAAGTAATTTTGTAAATAGTTTTCTTTTTCATGTTTATTTTTAGGACACCCTTGAAGTTGTGGGCGGGGCCTCTGCCCATTATTTCAGGGGTGGAAGAGGGGGGGGGA